AAAGTGCTGATTTTCAAGAACGCGAATCTTATGATATGTTGGGAATCTCCTATGATAATCATCCACGCCTTAAACGTATCTTGATGCCTGAAAGTTGGATAGGCTGGCCCTTACGTAAGGACTATATTACCCCAAATTTTTATGAAATACAAGATGCTCATTGAATGATAAGGAAACTAATGTTCACTTATACGACACAACTCCAGATTTCATTCAAGTCAAGGAATATTTTTACGTTCTGTTCTAGATGAAACAGAGTAACTGGACTCTAATTCGTATTATGGATAGGCCTAAAAAAGGCTTCATTGCTATTCCCGAATTTGGAAAAGATCATATCTATTTTGTATGAGCAGAAACAAAAAGATGAATCAAAAGAGTTCTGCACCATGAACTTTGTACCGCGTATATCACTTAGACAGACCTCGGAAAGTAACGTAAGCAAGAGTGAAGAAATAGAATAAATATAAAAGAAAAAGCGAAATTCCGAAATAAAAAGGGATTGAATTTTATTTGTACTGTGTCTGAAATGCATCCTGTCTATTCCTATCCTTTAACCCCCCTATACTTTTTTTAAGTTTTTTTAAAACTTTTTTTTGATATATATATGAAAACTTAACACTCTTTTTTGAGTGAGAGAAAGCATAATATGAACAAACAAGAAAGAAAAAAGAAAGAAAAAAGGGAACATAATCCCACTTTAGTTCTTTACCATAACCATACATATATTTTTTACCCATCTCTAAAAATAGAGGTATATATCTATACGCTAGATGAATAAGTATGTATCATGCTCTTGACTATTAACGAATATATATCCTGATCTGTCTCGATTAATTTGTATGAATATCTATCCGATATATTATTCATGTGTCAGGAACCAGATTTGAACTGGTGACACGAGGATTTTCAGTCCTCTGCTCTACCAACTGAGCTATCCCGACCATTTCCCGTGCATCATCCTATCCTAGTAGTTGTATCCATGTCAATTAAAGGGACTAAATCTAAATAAAGTAAAGTATTAAAAAATTTTATCTAATAAATGTAAGGATAATGATATGGACTGTGAATGATTCAATAATAGAGATTCCTTGCCCATATATGTTCATTTGTACGGGTATCGTATCTATCCAAATTGGGATAAGATCCAAAGATTTCTCTTCGGATCCATTTGTGAAAGAGTAGAGTGAATGAGAAAGAAAGATAGTGAATTTTGTTTGAACCACTGATGAAAAAAAGAAGATAAATAGTTAGGAAGTAAAATGGACTTTTTGTTGGGGATAGAGGGACTTGAACCCTCACGATTTCTAAAGTCGACGGATTTTCCTCTTACTATAAATTTCATTGTTGTCGGTATTGACATGTAGAACGGGACTCTCTCTTTATTCTCGTCCGATTAATCAGTTTTTCAAAAGATCTATCAAACTCTGGAATGAATGATTTGATCACTGAATATTCGATTCTTCCTTCAACTTCGATTGGAATGGATTCACAATAACTCTGAATTTTTTCTTTCATATATATATATTCGATAGATTCGGGTCGTGATTAATCGTTTGATATGTTAGTATGTATACGTACGTATTAGATATATAGGGCCGTCCTTTCTGTAATTTCGATAGAGGAATTCCAGCTACCAACACAACGTAGTCAACTCCATTCGTTAGAACAGCTTCCATTGAGTCTCTGCACCTATCCTTTTTTTATTCTAGTTTTATAAACCCTTGTTTTCTCAAAATAAAGATTTGGCTCAGGATTGCCCATTTTTAATTCCAGGGTTTCTCTGAATTTGGAAGTTACCACTTAGTAGGTTTCCATACCAAGGCTCAATCCAATCAAGTCCGTAGCGTCTACCAATTTCGCCATATCCCCTTTTGATTTGAGACCAAGATCCAGTTGGAATTCCACCCATCTCTTTCATTTATTTTGGAACCGTTGAATTCATTATATAATGATTCCCATATCGAAAAAGTGTATGCTATTTGATTTTTTTGGCGATCCTCTATCAGTTTATTTCTATTGGATAAACCTTGTTTCAATCAGAAATGATTCTATCATTGATGTATCCGCAATTCAATATGGATAGATATATCCCATATATATATGTTTCTCCCTCCCTTTCTTTTTTACAGTGCGATTTGGAATACTGGAACGGTCGATATTCATTCTTCTTTTTTTTTCGTCCTATCTCTTCCTTTTCCGAATGAAACCAGAAGAATGTCTCATTCTAATTTGGATTGTATCTTTATACTTATCTTATCTTTTCTTAGGACCGATCCGCTCGCTATACGCTATAATTATTGCTATAACTGCTTTACTTTAAGAAATAAATTAATTTTATATTAAGAAATAATTAGATTTTTTATAATCATAGTTTATAATTTTAAATTATCATTAATATTAATAGATATATACATATTCATTAACATATATATATATATTAAAAAATATATAAAAAATATAAATATAATGTATAAATATATAAATAAAATGTATAAAATGCATAAAAAAAAAAAATAGAATGTATAAATAATAATTAATGTAATTAATATGATAGAATTCAAATTCTACTAATTAGTCACATACTAATTAGTCATATATTTCTATTAGAAAAATATCTATTAGAAAAATAGAATTCTATTAATTCTATTTAGTCATATCTAGTTCTATATTATTAGTTATAACTAATATAACTAATAATATAGATATAATGATATAGATATAACAATAGAACTATGAACTATATAGTTCATATTAAATTAATAGCTAATAGCCCTAAGCTAAGATCCAGCAGTTTCCTGAATTCCTATACACTATTTCTATTTGTTATACTATTTCTATTTCTGTTATGTGAGCCCGCTTAGCTCAGAGGTTAGAGCATCGCATTTGTAATGCGATGGTCATCGGTTCGATTCCGATAGCCGGCTTTTTTTTCTCTATCGATTTTTCCATGATTGATAATCTCTCCTTTTCTCAAAATGTTGGATCACCGATCTATTATGTCGTGGTAACTTGTAACTATGAATAAAAAATGGATTGGAGCAATTAGATCTCTACAGAACAAATCATAAAACGGAGCCTCAACTTCCTATATATACATATACAAAAAATCCGGATATTAATAGAATTCATTTCATTCTACTTTGCAATACTTCAGTAAATTTAGCTTTGCTTTGTTTATCCTTTAGTTCAGTCTTAATTTAAGATTTATTCTGTAAAATGAAATTTCAATAAAATAAAAAAAAAGGAGTCTTTATGTCTCGTTATCGAGGACCTCGTTTCAAAAAAATACGCCGTCTGGGGACTTTACCAGGACTAACTAGTAAAAGACCTAAATCCGGAAGTGATCTTAAAACCCAATTGCGTTCTGGGAAAAGATCGCAATATCGTATTCGTCTAGAAGAAAAACAGAAATTGCGTTTTCATTATGGTCTGACGGAGCGACAATTAGTTAGATATGTACATATCGCTGGAAAAGCCAAAGGGTCAACAGGTCAGGTTTTACTACAACTACTTGAGATGCGTTTGGATAACATCCTTTTTCGATTGGGTATGGCTTCGACCATTCCTGGAGCTAGGCAATTAGTTAACCATAGACATATTTTAGTTAATGGTCGTATAGTGGATATACCAAGTTATCGTTGCAAACCCCGAGATATTATTACTACGAAGGATAAACAAAGATCAAAAGCTCTGATTCAAAATTATATTGCTTCACCCCCCCCTGAGGAATTGCCAAAACATTTGACTATTGACTCATTCCAATATAAAGGATTAGTAAATCAAATAATAGATAGTAAATGGATCGGTTTGAAAATAAATGAGTTGTTAGTCGTAGAATATTATTCCCGCCAGACTTGAACCTAACGAAAATAACAAAGAAAGATTCAGAGAATTTTGCCCTCTTTTCGACGAAGTAAATAGATCTAAGGGCCTTGATCCGCATTTTTCTCATTCACATATTACAAATAGATCCGCAGTAGGATTTTTTTTCTTTTTTGCTCTTTCCGATATTTGTATTTTACGTACCGCAGTAATTAGGAATAGAGAATTTCTGGAATAGAGAATTTCTATCAAATAAAAGTCTTATTGCTGGAATAATGGTATCAGTTGTTATTTGATTTGATACATTGTGGTCGGTCACGTTGGTGAATTAACAGAAACGGAAAGAGAGGGATTCGAACCCTCGGTAAACAAAAGCCTACATAGCAGTTCCAATGCTACGCCTTGAACCACTCGGCCATCTCTCCTACGTAATCTTATTATTGACCAGAAACCGAGTGAATAGCGAGTCATTCATATTATTGCAGTACAGGTATGACCGATCAATGGTTCCATAGGAATAATTCCTTTAAAATTTCCTATTTCTCAACACCAACTTCTCTCATCAGCTACCCCATGGATCTATTACAAATTCATGAATCGTCCCATGGATTTTTATTTCCATTGTATGGCATGACGTATACACGTCATGTAAACAAAACGAATGGTTACTCTACTCTATTTTATCATGGAATAATTATTCTTTTTCCTCTTTGGATCATAACCAAATCAAAACTTCTAGAGTTATCAAAATCCGTAGTAAAAGAAAGTCCTTGGTTATTCAACTTAGATGAAATCTTAGATGAAATAGTAATAGTTCCGTTCATTGGTATACTACGAAATTGTAATGAAATCCAATCTGATTCAAATATTTCATATCTCTCCTTGTCCAAACAAAATGGGACAATTTGAGCGGAAGGTCCACATTTTTAGAATTAGTCTGTTTTATGTTATTTCGTATTGTACAATTCCTTTGTTTGTGGGATCATTTTCCCCGAAGAGTAATGAAAAGAATTCTAATTATAGATTATAGAAAGGATTGCTAATTATGCCTAGATCTCGAATAAATGTAAATTTTATTGATAAGACCTCTTCAATTGTAGCCAATATTCTATTACGAATAATTCCGACAACTTCAGGAGAAAAAAAGGCATTTACCTATTACAGAGATGGTGCGATTT